GTCGTTAATAAATAGAATAAACGCAAATTTTTTTTAATAATTTCGGGTCCTTCTTTATCTTTACCCCATAGAGACATTGAATAGAACGAACTACTTTTTTTGCCACTGTAAGTTTGAAAATAAACGTTTAAATGTCCTTCAAAAGCAAGTAAATAGATCCTAAACATATAAAATGCAGTTAATCCTGCTGTGGACCAAGCTATTATTGCAAAAATAGGTGAATACAACCAACTATCATTAAGAATTTCATCTTTGGACCAAAAACAAGCAAGGGGTGGAATACCAGAAAGAGAAAGTGTACCCAATAAAAAAGCAGTTTTTGTAATTGGTACATGTTTTCTTAAACCGCCCATAAGAACCATATTCTGACTTTTATCTGGAGAATATCCAACAATAGCTTCCATCGCATGAATAATTGATCCAGATCCTAAGAACAACAATGCCTTCGAATAAGCATGAGTAATCAAATGAAATAAAGCAGCTCGATAAGACCCCATACCTAGAGCTAACATCATATAACCCAATTGAGACATTGTAGAATAAGCTAAGCTTTTCTTAATATCTTTTTGAGCAAGAGCTAAAGTGGCTCCTAAAAATAATGTTATTATACCTATCAAAGCTATTAGATTTAGAATGTAAGGTATAACTATGAAAAGAGGAAGAAGCCGAGCTACAAGAAAAATTCCTGCGGCTACCATAGTAGCGGCATGTATAAGAGCCGAAATGGGGGTAGGCCCTTCCATGGCATCAGGTAACCATACATGAAGGGGAAATTGGGCGGATTTAGCAACCGCGCCGGCAAATAACAGGGAGGCGCATACAGTAACAAATAAAAAATTAATTTCATTATTATAAACCAAGTTATTGAATATTTCAAACAAATCCCGAAATTCGAAACTACCTGTTATCCAATAAAAACCCAAAATTCCTAATAATAAACCAAAATCCCCGACACGATTAGTTACAAACGCTTTTTGACAAGCATTCGCGGCACTGGGTCGTGTGAACCAAAAACCTATTAATAGATAAGAACACACTCCAACCAATTCCCAAAAAATATAAATTTGTATCAAATTCGAACTAGTAACTAATCCCAACATTGAAGTATTGGAAAAACTCATATAAGCAAAAAATCTCAAATATCCCTGATCATGAGACATATAATTGTCACTATAAATAAGAACCAAAATTCCAACAGTAGTGATTAATATCGACATAATAGAAGTAAGTGGATCAACCAAGCAGCCAAATTCTAAAGAAAAATCATTATTGATGGTCCAAGACCATACATATTGATAGACAGAATTTTTATTTATTTGCTGAATAGAAAAAAGGGCTGAAAAAACCATAACTATACTTAATAATAAAACACTAGGAAAAGCCCACATACGGCGAAGATTTTTTGTTGCCGTTGGAAAAAGTAGAAGTCCTGTTCCAATTAAGATAGGAACTGGAAGTGGAATGAAAGGTATAATCCATGAATATTGATATGTATATTCCATAAAAAAAAAAAAAAAAAAAATTATCTTAATTAATTGTTTCTGAGTCACCGGTTCTTATTTCTTTTCTTTTGAGAGGGGTCGGTTAATAAAAAAAATTAAGATATATAAAAAAAACTTAAATAGAATTTTCTAGCCTTAATTATTCTGAATCTTTCCAAACTACTTCAAATATTTAAAATCAAGAGGTTGCAATTGGTCAAATGATATAAATAAGTCACTAGTGAAAAAAAAAAAATACGTATTTAATTTTATTAATACTGAATTGTTAATATTAAATTAAAATTTTTAAATAAAATTTTATGAAGATAAAAAATGAAAATTTGAATTTTCATTTTAATTATTACGTATTACAATAATTTTTTTATATCTATAGAACAAGGATAAATAATTATACCAAAAACAGTATTTGATCTGAATCATAAAGCCCATAACTAAAACTATTTATTAAGCCCATAACTAAAACTATTTATTGTAATTCGGTTATTTAGAATCATTAACCAATTTGTTTTGTAACTAATTGTTTGTCTTCCATTACAATAAAAGCTATTTGTAGGAAATGCTATGATATCCAACACTTTAATTTTACGGAAAAACAAGGGGGGCAAATAAAATGCCTTTAAATTATGTATTTTGTATCCTTTAACAGATTAACTACTAGTCTCATTTGATAATTAAAATTTTGTGGACTCTTTCTTCGAACTTGACCAATTAAATTCATATTAAATTAATTAATATAATAGAAAAAAAGTTTTTTTTTATTTTTTAATTAATAATTAAGCGGGAGAAGGGTTGGGTTATTAAACTTTTAGATTTTTTTATTACATGTAGAAATGTAACACGACGAAAATAGAAAGAAAACGAAACGGACAATCTTTCTTTTTTTTTGTATTATTTTTTTGATTTTATCAACTTCAATCTATTTGGCATAGTGTACCTTATCGTTCTTATTAATATTTTATGTGATTTTTACCCCCCCCCTTTTTTGGGGGGGAGTCTAATTTAGAGAAAAAATAGATAGAGAATAGTAAAGAACAATTGATTTTGAACAATAGATGTCTTTCACATCCAACCGAAAAACCTATTATAACTTTTTAATGGCAGTTCCAAAAAAGCGCACCTCTATTTCAAAAAAACGTATTCGTAAAAATATTTGGAAAAGGAAGGGATATAGGGCAGCATTGAAAGCTTTTTCGTTAGCGAAATCTCTTTCTACCGGGAGTTCTAAAAGTTTTTTTTGTGTAACAAATAAATAATCTGAATCGTTCTAATAAAGTGATATAATTTTGTTTATAGTTTATTTATAATTATAAGTTATAAAAATGATAAATAATATTTATCAATTATAATTAATATTAACATCATAATAGTATAGTAAAAGATCATAATAGTATAGTAAAAGAATAAATATTAATATATAAGATAAATTACAATATAAACAATATACATAAAAAAAAAAAAAAATAAAAAAGAATTAGTCTCATAATGTTTTAATTTAAACGAATATAAAATAGAATTTGTTTTACAATTTGTTTTACTTTAATTTGAAGCCAAATTTTTCTTTCGTTTCTGATATAGATAAGAATTCTGTTGTCTACTGAATTCTAAAAATGAATGGTACTTTTTTGTTTGAAAAAAGGGTAAACGCAAGCGCAAGGTTTCGCCTTTCATTTTAGTATGTTTTATCATTTTCCGGATGGGGATTATCACTTTCCCCATCGCCCTTACTCAATAATAAAAAGAATTTTTTTTTAGTTATATTTTTGATTTTATATTATAAAGAAGAGGTCGTTGAAACTAATTGATTAAGTTTAAAATGTTTTTTATAATCTTTTAAATCATTATTTTGGGTTTTAGAAATTATTATCACTATATAAATTCCTTAAACCCAATTAATAAAAGCCCCGTTTACATTTTTAGGTAGTTATATGACGAATGCGCCAATTTTGAGTGATCTATTTTAGATCCTATGTTTCGATTGGAAGATCGATCAAGATATAATATATATTAATTAAAAAATTTAGAAAATATTTTGAAGTATGGTACAATTTCTATACGAAATTTTTTTATATGATTGATACGACCATCCAAAATACCTAACTTAATGGGTTTGCTAAATCTTAACGCAAATTCTCTACACAACAAAAAATCCTAACGCAACCTAACTATGCAAATATTTACATAAATCTTTTGAGTGTATCGCTGAAATTGTGTTATATAAAAATTATTAATCGATAAAATGAATTTTTTATTTTAGATTAATAAAATAAATGATAAAAGAAATTAATCATTAAAAAATGCAAATGAGGTAGAACATTTTTTTTACTTATATCCAGGGATTGAAGTAAAAATTATATAGTTACAACTGTTACATTTTAGTTTTAGGAGAGCATAAAGTAATAGCCTACGAAAAAATACATTGTTAGTTCAGTTAAATAAAATTGACATCCTAAAATACTAAATAACTAAATAAAAAGATAATAATAAGAAAAATCAATATTATTAACGTTAACGAAAACGTTTTAATCCCTAATTTTTAAACAAGTTTTTATTCATCAATTTGAATGGTTTCCTAAAAAAAATATTGGATTGAATTAACTCCTTCAAGCTCGACGATTGAATAAAAATAGGTTATTATGATTTCGAATAAGCCGCTATGGTGAAATCGGTAGACACGCTGCTCTTAGGAAGCAGTGCTAGAGCATCTCGGTTCGAGTCCGAGTGGCGGCATGGCATCTTCTAAAAGAGTAAGTCCTATAATGAATTCAATTCCCGATTTCAATTCCTATAATTGAGGGACGCCCTTATTAATTTAATAATTTTTATGATATTTTCAACTTTAGAGCATATATTAACTCATATATCCTTTTCGATCGTTTCAATTGTAATTACAATTCATTTGATAATTTTATTAGTCGATGAAATCGTAGGACTAGATGATTCTTCAGAAAAGGGGATGATAGCTACTTTTTTCTGCATAACAGGATTATTAGTTACTCGTTGGATGTATTTGAGGCACTTACCATTAAGTGATTTATATGAATCATTAATTTTTCTTTCGTGGAGTTTTTCCATTATTCATATTATTCCGTATTTTAAAAAACATAAAAACCATTTAAGCGCAATAACCGCGCCAAGTGCTATTTTTACTCAAGGTTTTGCTACTTCGGGTCTTTTAACTGAAATGCATCAATCCGCGATATTAGTACCCGCTCTCCAATCCCATTGGTTAATGATGCATGTAAGTATGATGGTATTGAGCTATGCAGCTCTTTTGTGTGGATCATTATTATCACTAGCTCTTCTAGTCATTACATTTCGAAAATTCATAAGGATTTTTAGTAAAAGCAATAATTTAGAAAATGAGTCAGTTTACTTTAGTGAGATTCAATACGTGAACGAAAGAAACAATGTCTTACGAAACACTTCTTTTATTTCGTCTCAAAATTATTACAGGTATCAATTGATTCAACAATTGGATCGTTGGAGTTATCGTATTATTAGTCTAGGGTTTATCCTTTTAACCGTAGGTATTCTTTCGGGAGCAGTATGGGCTAATGAAGCATGGGGATCATATTGGAATTGGGATCCAAAGGAGACTTGGGCATTTATTACTTGGACCATATTCGCTATTTATTTACATATTAGAACAAATAAAAATTTTGAAAGTGTAAATTCTGCAATTGTGGCCTCAATGGGCTTTCTTATAATTTGGATATGCTATTTTGGGGTTAATCTATTAGGAATAGGGTTGCATAGTTATGGTTCATTTACATTAATATCTAATTGAATAAAAGACTTGACGAATATAAACATAGGACGGCATACAGGTATATATACGAAAACTTCATGTAAACAATCAAGAACCATTTGAATCATTTCCATTACTTGATTCAAATGGTTCTCACAAATTCAAAAGATATCTAGTTATAATAGAATTCCAATTTATTTATTTTACTTAAAAAGAATATAAAATTTTACTTAAAAGAATATAAAAGACTCATTTTTTTATTGTACAATCAACCATTTTTAAAATCATGGGATTTCAGTTTCATTTTTTGGTTTACTCACAAAAACTATCGAAAAAAATAATTGGATATAATAGCTTCGACCTTGTCAACTGATAATGATAAAACGAAATCGGGATAAACACCAATACCTATTACAGGTAAAAGGATAGAGATCGAAACAAATAATTCTCGCGGTCCAGAATCAAAAAAATAAGAGTTTGGGGCATTAAAAAGCTTGTATCCATAGAACATCTGGCGTAACATAGATAATGAATAAATAGGAGTTAATATCATTCCAATTGCCATTACAAAAGTAATTAATATTTTTGTCATTAAAAGATATTTTTGACTAGTAAGTATTCCAAAAAAAACTAACAATTCGGCAACAAAACCGCTCATGCCCGGTAATGCAAGAGAAGCCATTGATAAGATACTGAAAGTCGTGAATATTTTTGGAATTGCGATAGCCATTCCGCCCATTTCGTCGAGATAAACAAGACGTATTCTATCATAACTCGTTCCGGCCAAGAAAAAAAGCGAAGCGCCAATAAATCCGTGAGAGATTATTTGTAAAATGGCTCCGTTGAGTCCTGTATCGCTTATAGAACCAATTCCTATAATTATGAAACCCATATGAGATACAGAAGAGTAGGCTATTCTTTTTTTTAAATTACGCTGACCGGGAGATGTTGAAGCTGCATAGATTATTTGAATTGTGCCTACTATAATCAACCAGGGAGAGAATATAGAATGGGCGTGGGGTAATAATTCCATATTGATCCGAACCAATCCATACGCTCCCATTTTTAATAAGATTCCGGCTAAAAGCATACAAGTACTGTAATGTGCCTCTCCATGGGTGTCTGGTAACCATGTATGTAAGGGTATGATCGGTGATTTGACAGCAAAAGCAATAAGAAATCCAATATAAAATATTATTTCTAGTGCTACAGGATACGATTGATTAGCTGATGTTTCAAAATTTAATGTTGGTTCATTGGAACCATATAAACCAATACCCAAAACTCCTATTAATAAAAAAACGGAACTTCCTGCAGTGTACAAAATAAATTTTGTAGCTGAATACAACCGTTTCTTTCCCCCCCACATGGATAGAAGTAGATAAACTGGAATTAATTCTAACTCCCACATGATGAAAAAAAGTAAAAGGTCTCGAGAAGAAAATGGTCCTATTTGACCGCTATACATTGCTAACATCAGAAAATGGAATAGTCGGGAATCTCGAGTAATCGGCCGAGCCGCTAAAGTAGCTAAAGTTGTGATAAATCCTGTCAGTAAAATGGGTCCTATAGAAATTCCATCTATTCCCAATCTCCAGTAAAAATCAAAAAAATCGATCCATTTATAATCCTCTGTCAGTTGCATTAATGGATCATCCAATTGGAAACGATAACCGAATGCATAGGTTGTTAGAAGGAGTTCAATTATGCATATACCTATAGTATACCAACGAATGATCTTATTTCCTCTATGAGGGAGAAAGAAAATTAAGGAACCCGCGAATATTGGCAAAACTACAACTAGCGTTAACCAAGGAAAATTATTCATGGTAAAAACAAGATAAACTTGGACCAGAAAAACCCGTGCTCAAAATAAAAAGTTTTTGAGCGCGGGTTTTTGTCGGTAAAGGTAAAAAAATCAAATGTATTCGAGTAGGGTTTTCTGGAACGTATTAATAAGCCAGACCCATACTTCGAGTTGTTTCATGCCATAAATAAACTCGAACACTCAAGAAATCTGTCGGACAGGCGGATTCACATCTCTTACAACCGACACAGTCCTCTGTTCTTGGAGCAGAAGCAATTTGCTTAGCTTTACACCCGTCCCAAGGTATCATTTCTAATACATCCGTTGGGCAGGCGCGCACGCATTGAGTACACCCTATACACGTATCATAAATCTTTACTGAATGTGACATTTGGATCTATAAATTTTTGAATGTCAGAAAGTTTCGATCTAGTAAACTTGTAAATGAATCATATATTTAGACACCAGATGAATCAATAATTTATCATAATTTTTCTAATCAATCTACTTCTGGATTGACTCATGCGATAGAGCCAAGATACTTTAATTTCTTACATTTTTGAAAACATGTATTATTACGTAATGTATGGTCATGGTAATTCTAATTTATGAATATTAGAATTTATATGATTAATACTACTTATTCAACAAATTCGATTGATTGATACGAGTTGATTTTCTGTTACGATAAATTGATGAAACAATAGCCGGTCCAATAGCTGCTTCAGCGGCTGCAATAGCTATAACAAAAATTGAGAAAATATTTCCTTTTAATTGGCGACTATCAAAAAAATCAGAAAATGTTACGAAATTCATATTAACCGCATTCAGTATAAGTTCAAGACACATAAGGGCTCTAACCATATTCCGGCTCGTGATCAATCCATAGATACCGATAGAAAATAAGTAGGCACTCAAAACAAGTACATGTTCGAGCATCATTGACCAACTCCTTATCAATTTCGATTCATTTCAATATGAACTGAACAACAATTCAACAGATTCAATTGACTAGAATAAAAAAAAGTACGGAACAAAGGCAGATTTTCTATTGTTATATAGAATAGATTGAATAATTTCTATTTTAGACATAAAAAATCTTTAATTAATTAAAGGGAAATAAATGTAATGTAATAAAACCGAACAGAGTTTAATGTGCATTGCTAATTCTATAAATTTTTTACTGTCGCGCCACGGCAATTGCACCTATCAAAGCGGCTAAAAGAATTATCGAAACGAATTCAAATGGAAGAAAAAAATCGGTTGATAAATGAATTCCAATTTGTTGACTATTACTTATCAAATCTTGCTCTATAATCTGGTTTGATCTTGTAGTCCAAATAATTCCGTACCATGACGTATCCGTAATAATAATCATGAGTAAAACAAAAATACTTGTACAAACTGGCAAAGTAACCACATCCCCAATGGTCCAAAGATTCAAATCTTTGTAATATTCTGAACCATTCATGAACATCACAGCAAATACGATTAAAACATTTATAGCTCCCACGTAAATAAGGAGTTGTGCAGCAGCTACAAAATAAGAGTTTAATAGAATATAGAATAAGGATATACAAACAAGAACCAGTCCCAATGAAAAGGCAGAATAAATGGGGTTGGTAAATAATACCACCCCCATACCTCCTAGTATAAGAACCGATCCCAGAAAGACTAAAAGAAAATCATGTATTGGTCCGGGCAAATCCATTATATGTAAAATAAGAGATAAATAAATAGAAATGTTTTTCATGACCTTATTGAGACCCGACCAGAAATTTTTTTTTATGATTTTTGAGCAATTCCTAATTTAATCCTAAGTAAATAAATACTAAGGGATATGAATAAATGTGAGTACTATTATTGGACTAATTTCATTCTTTATCTGAAAGAGTCGTTCTAATTCTAAACTATATATTTTAAAACAATTATGGATATATTAATTAATGGATTTTCAATCCAAATTAAGACGCGTTTCTTACCAACCAATCAATAGTTGGTATTTGTAGTTATTGACCAAACAACACGAAAGAAACCTAAATTCCTTCTATATTCTATATTAGTTATTAGTAAACTATATTAGTTATTAGTAAAGTAATTATAAATTATTCGTTAATCAAGAGATTTACTTATTTATTTGAGGCGAATTCAAAATTGTTCGAATTGTATAATCGTCAATTACTGACATTGGTAAACGACCCAAAGCAATTTGATTATAATTCAATTCGTGACGATCATAAGTAGAAAGTTCATATTCTTCAGTCATTGATAAACAATTCGTTGGACAATACTCAACGCAATTACCACAAAATATACAGACTCCGAAATCAATACTGTAATTAAGCAGCCGTTTCTTGCGAATATCAGTTTCCAATTTCCAATCAACAACGGGTAGATCTATAGGACATACACGAACGCATACTTCACAAGCAATACATTTATCAAATTCAAAATGGATTCGACCGCGGAAACGCTCCGCGGTGATTAATTTTTCATAAGGATATTGAATAGTTACGGGTAAACGATTTGCGTGGGATAAAGTAATCATGAAACTTTGACCAATGTACCTTGCAGCTCGTACTGTTTGTTGACCATAATTCATGAACCCAGTTACCATAGAGAACATATCGTTAATATATATATGAATAGTGTTTATTTCTCTTGTTTGAGACACGTTGTGAATATAGAATGTTACTTTACAGTGAAAAGAGTTGGAAAGAAGTTGTTAATAATAGATTACCGAGAGAAATAGGTAAAAGAAATTTCCATCCAAGATTCAATAGTTGGTCCATTCTTAGCCTCGGTAAAGTCCATCTTGTTGTGATAGGAATGAACAAGAACAAATAAGTTTTAGCTAATGTAATAAAGATACCAATTATCGCTCCAAAAACTCCACATGTTTTATTTATTTCAAAAAGCTCAGAAACATATATGTCCGGAATAGATATATTCCAACCTCCCAAGTAAAGAACTGTTACAAATAATGAAGAAACCAATAGGTTTAGATAGGAAGCAACATAAAATAACCCAAATTTTATACCCGAGTATTCGGTTTGATAACCTGCTACTAACTCTTCTTCTGCTTCTGGTAAATCAAAAGGTAATCTCTCACATTCTGCTAGGGAAGAAATAATAAAAATGATAAACCCTATAGGCTGACGCCACAAATTCCATCCCCAAAAACCATATTTTGATTGCGCCTCAACAATATCAATTGTACTTGAACTGTTAGATAATTATAGTCGGTGATACCATCACTGTTACCATCGCTATTACAGAACCGTACATGAGATTTTCACCTCATACGGCTCCTTGAAGGCCAGAAATAAATATAGGGACCGCGTCAGTATTCTTTTTTGAATCTTGATATGTTTGTAGGATGGATAACTATCGGCCGGTCCCAAATTAGACCAATTGAATTCTGTCTGTTATAATTATTTTAATTCAAAATTAAATAAAAAAAGTACTTCTGAATTGATCTCATCCTTTCTTTAATTTAATAATTTCAATAATAATTTCAATTCTTCTTTGTTCAGTAATAACTTAACTGTTCAATAAAATACTTCTTGTAAAAATATCAATAACCCGTTGGTTTCACGTACGAAAAAAAAATTCTATATAAATTAATGAATTATGACACAAATTATATATCTATTAATATGTATATGGGAAAGAATAAAAGTAACAAAGAATAAATAAAGTATATCTTTCTTTTTTTTTTTTTCGTTCCTATTCTTCTTTCTATTTCTGAGAAAAAGAGGGCTTTCAAAATAAAGTAAAGGATTATTTCGTTTCGAATAGTTATTTATTAAATCGGTGGATAGGAGTATACTCTGGATTGGAATCGTGTCATGGGGAGTACTGCCTGATCATTTCTACCAACTTAAAGCCCCAATTAGTATTCTTTGTTTGTATATTATGTAAAAATGTCCTTTTGGAGAATTTACATAATCTCCATTACTAATCCTTTACATATGTTCGTGTTTCTAACCATCCACTCGTTTTTGCGCAATCCCCCGTTATGCTAATACATAAAAATGATAGTGAAAACTCAATACGGTTGATCTTTTGAACCCGCTTCAAGTCAGGATGACTAATCAACCAATCTTGGGGGAAACGGTCTCTTCTGTTTATGTTTATTTCCGCTTAACTCTCTAACTCTTATACATAGAAAATGAGAATCAATCTTTTTACTGCGAATTTATATATAAGCTGTTTTCTTTCACTCATATAACTATTTGATTTAGTTCATCAACCCGAATAATGAATAAAAAAAAATTAAGATATCTACTCAATCCATTCCAACCCTTTCCTTGAAAGGAAGGAATAGAGAAAAGTTTATGTCTATGTATCAACGAATCGCACGTAGAGATATTGATAACACACATAAAGTTAATGGTATTTCATAACTAATCGATTGAGCAGCAGCTCGTAGACCGCCTAAAAAGGAATATTTATTATTTGACCCGTATCCCGACATAAGAAGTCCAATTGGCGCAATACTGGAAATGGCAATCCATAAAAAAACACCGATATTGAGATCCGCTAAAACAAGGTGATATCCAAAAGGAACTACTGAATAGCTTACTAAAATTGATATGACTGCTATGGATGGCCCGATACTGAATAAACGAGTATCCCCCCTAGATGGAAAAAGATTTTCTTTGAAAAGTAGTTTTGTCCCATCTGCTAGAGCTTGAAGAACTCCCAAAGGGCCGGCGTATTCAGGTCCAATACGTTGTTGTATCCCTGCCGATATTTCTCTTTCTAACCATACAATTACCAGTACGCCTATTGTGATTCCCACTACAAGAGTCAAAATAGGAACAAGAACCCATAGAATTCCATAAACCTCTTTAAAAAATTCTAATCTAGAAAAAGAATCGATATCTTGTACTTCCGGTGTATCAATTATCATTTCAACGATCAACTTCTCCCATAATGATATCTATACTACCTAGTATCGTCATAATATCAGCCAATTTCATTCTTTTAACTAACCGCGGAAGAATTTGCAAATTGATAAAACCCGGCGGGCGGATTTTCCATCTCCAAGGAAAACCACTCTGATCCCCTATGAGAAAAATTCCCAATTCTCCTTTTGGGGCTTCTACTCTCACATAAAGTTCTTGTTTCGGCAATTCAAATGTAGGAGACGGCTTTTTACTAATAAATCGATATTCAAAATCATTCCATTCCGGATTCCTTTCTCTATCAAAGTATCGTATTTCTAAATTCTCATAGGGTCCCCCTGGAATTCCTTCCAGGGCCTGTTGAATAATTTTTACGGATTCTATCATTTCACCAATTCGGACTAGATAACGAGCCAATGAATCTCCTTCTTTTTGCCACTGTACTTCCCAATCAAATTCGTCGTAACATTCATAATGATCAACTTTACGAAGATCCCATTGTATTCCGGAAGCTCGCAGCATTGGTCCCGATAAACCCCAATTTATTACTTCCTCTCTACCAATAATGCCTACTCCCTCGACTCGTTCTAAAAAAATAGGATTTCGTGTAATAAGGTTTTGATATTCAGCAACTCTTGTTAAAAAATAATCGCAGAAATCCAAACATTTATCTATCCAGCCATGAGGTAGATCGGCCGCTACTCCTCCGATACGAAAATAATTATGCATCATTCTCATACCGGTGGCAGCTTCGAATAGATCATATACTAATTCTCTTTCTCTGAAAATATAGAAAAAGGGAGTTTGTGCACCAATATCCGCCATAAAAGGACCGAGCCATAACAGATGAGAAGCTATACGACTCAACTCCAACATAATTATTCTGATATAGCTGGCTCTTTTAGGTACTTGAATATTTCCCAACTGTTCCGGTCCGTTTACAGTTATTGCTTCTGTGAACATAGTAGCTAAATAATCCCACCGTGTTACATAAGGCAAATATTGTATAATTGTTCGATTTTCCGCAATTTTTTCCATTCCTCGGTGTAAATAACCCAATATTGGTTCACAGTCAATAACATCTTCACCATCTAGAGTAATGATGAGTCGAAGAACACCATGCATTGATGGGTGGTGGGGGCCCATATTGACTATCATGAGGTCTTTTCTTGTAGCCGGTATATTCATAGGTTTTTCCTCGATTCATTCTTTCATGAATTGCTGAAAACGAAAAAAAGTTCATTAAAATTCAAGATCTAATAAATCAAATAATTCAAAATGCCTTTATAAAAATAAAATTAACGAGTTTTTGACTCCCGAATATCCAACCGATTAATTAATTCTTTATAACATATTCTATTTTTCTTTGACAAATAAGACAGTAATCGTTGGCGTTTTCCCAGAATTTTACGTAAACCTCTCTGAGATAAATAGTCTTTTTTGTGTAATTGTAAATGTGAAGTAAGTCTTCGTATCCTATTGGTGAAACTAACTATTTGAAATTCAACAGATCCTCTGTTTTCGTCTTTTTCTTCTTGTGAAATAACTGAGATGAATGAATTTTTTACCATAAACTGAAATCTTCTCTCCCCCCTCTTTTTATTTTAAGATATTTGTTATTGATAGATATCTTTATTGATCAGTAATAATAATGCCCCTAATTTTTATTTGGTATATACAATAATTTGAATTTCGTTATTAATTTCTAATTTTTTTAATTTAATAAAACTTACTCAATCCTATTTTCATTTTAAAATTGGATTTGAAAGGGGATACAAAAGTATGGTTGGTTTCTTCACTCACAAAAGATAAAAGTTTAGACCTAAAATAAGAAAATTTTTTTCATTCTAGATCTAATTGATATGTCATTGAATTAGTATCATGTATCAGAATGGAATGTAAGACAACGTATGCGTGCATCTCTTTGTCGTCATAGACCAGAGTATGGGAAATATAGGAAAAATGTACTATTAATGAATTTTCAATCGCGGATACATATGTATCCTTACCATACTGAAACAACTGCCATTATTGGTATTAAACCAATAACGATTCATACAAGCTAAATCTTCTAATCGATAATTGGGCCAAAGAAATAGCTTTAATTTTATAAGTTTTTTTTTATATTTTTTGCTTTTATCCACAACTTGACTGTTTACCTCATTCCCATTACAAAAAGATGCCTTTCTATGTCTATTCTTAGAATTTAAACAAATTAGAATTCGCAATTCTCTACGACGTCTAGGCGATAAAATATTTTCAGGAACAAACAAATCATAATTTTTTTTATATCTATTTCCAGTCATCTTTTGATGTTTTGTAATGACTTCATCAGAATTCTTATCAACATGTTTTTTTTCTCGGTATCTTTGATTTATTTGATGTTTACTTTTATGAACTAATGAAATACCGAGGGTTTGATACATAATAAATTTTCCATCATTTTTTATAGCTAGACGAATTGGTTCAATAATCAAAAATCCCCTTTTAATAAATTCTGTAAGAGTTACATCTTTCTGAATCGTCAAAATATCCAGACTCATTTCGCCCCTTTGAATAGAGGATATAGTAATTTCTCTTGGATTTATCAGTCTAAGCAGGAGACAATATACGTTGATGTTATTGATTATTTTTTTATTTAAAGAATCATCCCATCTCAATTGAAAATACAAATACCTTTTTAGGAAGAAATCAAACTCCGCTTTTGTATTGATCTTGTATTGCTTTTTATTTCTATGTTTTTTCATGTCCGATCCCGTATAATCTTCTTCAACATCTTTTTCTTGGTTTGAAAGAGCTGATTTAAGATCTGCTTGGCCCGTGGATTCTTTTTCTCCTTGATTTCGGTTTTCTAATTCAAGAGATTTTTTTTCATTCGCCGATATTGATATAAAAGGATCCCTTTTTTTATTTCCAGTTATGCTTTTGTTTTCACTAGCATTTTTTTTTATATTCGAATTAAAAAGTAGTAATTTAATTGGTATAACCCACGGTTTCATTTTATACGTATTATAAAGTCTCACAAATTCTGGCAAGAACCAAAGTTCCAGATTTGATATGGGACGACTTAGTATTTCTTCATTCATTCCCATCCAATCCAAAAGGGGTTTTTGATTGGATATTTGATCTTGCTGAAGTGTGAGATAAAAAAGACCTTTATTATTGATTTTATCAATTATTTGATACTTATTAACCCTAGTCTTAGTATATTTATTACTGTTAGTGTCAGTATCAATATTGATCCAGGCCTCAATATCGACTTTCGTTTTAAGACAAAAATCGAGAATTCTCCAATCAAAATATTTTCTATCCATATTTTTATCCATATCTCGAATATCATCTTCTACCATATTAAATGATTTTTGTTTATGTGTGTTGTAATTATAAAAAATATCTTGGTTAGTTTTTACTTGTAATGGTGATCCATAAATTGAAGAGTACTTCTTAGTTTCAGAATTTATAGATTTATATGCTAAAAGATCATATCTATATTGTTTTTTAAAATTATCCTTTTGATTCAATAATAAATCCGTTTCAATTTTTTTTTCGTAGTGAATTAATTCATCTTTTTCATATAAATCACACAAATCTTTATATAAATCTTTATTTTGAGCTATACAGTTCAATATATTTCGCCATTTTTGTGGTACTACTCTAGACCATTTAATTTGAGATACATCACATTGATATTGATAATGACTCCTTAACCAATTTGTCCATTGATTCATTCCAGAATTGCGAAGATTCTTAGGTCTTAATTCGGAATGAAATAGTTCTTGTCTTACAACAAAAAAATCCTTTATTTCATTCTTAAGAAAAAGGGGGTTTCCATTATATTGAAATACGGATTTCAATTTCTCTAACTTAATAAGTTGGGTTTGTGATAATTTGTAAAATACATATGCTTGTGAAAAGTAAGATAAGTCAAAAAAAGTCTTTGAATTTTTTTGACTAAGACTAATATTAGTATTAGAAAGTGACTCTTTTATAATCGAAATAAATTTAATTAAACTTTGATTTGTTTTATTAATTCTTTCTTGATTTGTTTCATTACTGTTAATGTTTTTATTAATAATTTTTTTTGTTGATTCAAGAAAAAGTTGTGTATTGATACTAGGAATATTAATCATAGATAGAAAGATATCTATGTATATCTTTTCAATGAAAAATATTATAAAATAATGGGATTTACGGATTAATCGAGCAGTTCTTCTTTTTAATATCTGCCAAATATTTTTTTGTGATTCCAATCTTTTATCATCATAACTTATTTTGTTAGAACTCAAATTTCTATCTGAAGTTATAAATTCCTTTTTATTGTCTTTTGTAATTTTTTCTATTTGATTTATGATTGTGTTTATTCTATCAGTCAGATCTTGCATTTTTTTTTCTGTTAATGAATAATTTGTCCAATCCTGAGATCTAATTTGAATGGACGATTCCTGAATCATCCGATTACTGATTATTGAATCTTTTTTAATTTCACTCAATTCATATACTTCTATTTCTCTCAATCCAAATAATATAATTGGGTTTATTTTTGAGAGTTCTTTTATTATTTCTTTTATAAACAGAATGTTTTTAATGATCCATTTTTTTGGTTTTTTTGAGACATTTAGAAACAATTTTGTTTGTTCTTTAAAAATTCCTAGAATTATAAAACATTTCTTTTGCAATTTTTTAATTTTTTTTTTGAGTTCTTTAAAAATCGGTTCAAAAAATGAAAGTTTTTTTCTGGGAGAACCAAAAGGTAGTTCAGCTTCCATTCCAAAAATTGTTAAAAAACAAAAATCATTTTTTTGACCTTGCTTTTTCATTGCATCGTTATAAGGGGCTCGTAACTTAGATCTGTGCCAAGGTTTAAGACGAAAAGGAAATAGAATCTTGATCTGAATGCCGTCTGTTAACCAGTTTTTTGGAAATTCTTTTTCTGATAATTGAACGCCGTTATAGGTACATTTAACATGCATTTCTCTATTCCAATCCTTTAAGTCCTCATACCATTCCGGAAATTGAAATAATAGTATACGGACGATATTTTTAGCTATTATCAATGAAGGTAATATAATATATTTTCTAAGAATTGATTGGGTTACTAATAAAAAACCTCTCATTACTTGAGCAAGTAAAATACTATCCCAGGCTTCCGCTATTTGTATACGCACTTTTTCCTTTCTTTTGTCTTCTTCTTTTTTGTCCTCCTCTTTTTTTTTCGCGCTTTCTTTTGTCTTTTTCTCTGTATAATTCGAAATTGTGAATTCTGTGTTTTTCGACATCCAATTTCTAAAATTTTTTTTCATCCGTTCAGAAATATCAAAAACAAAAAAAAAAGATTTGTCTATTCGGTCCAAAAAAAGAGGGGAATGCGCATTTGCTTCAAAGAGTTTCCAAGTAACTGTTTTACGTCTTTGAGCGCGCATGGAGCCTTTGATTATGTCTCGACGAAAATCCGATTGTTGGGAATAACGTATCAAAGCAACTTCGCCTGTTTGATCAGTATTATTAGTTTCTTTGGTATTAGTATAAGCAT